TCTATTTCTAATAGGCCATGAACTAGATCAAAATCATTCTCAACGAGTCTACCATAAGCGATCCTATTGTTTTCCTCTGGTTCGGGTGGAGACCAAAGATCTTGAGCGACCGATCCGGCAGAACAATTCAAAAGATAAAGAAGTATCGTTAATTTCTTCGTGCTCATTCCAAGTTCGACGTACGAGCTGTACAAATAAAAATCCCCTTCGTTACAGAATGTCTTCTGCAAATAGATAGATATCGGATCTATGGGGCAATTATTTAGAAGTAAATTTTGTACGACAGCCCTTCCTATCTGATAGAAAAGGAGCCGAGAATTCTGAACCGGTATTACATGGGCTCGCAAATCCCAAGTTTGTCTATGACGAGCGAATCTAATTGTATTTTCGTCTATAATTGATTTCCCATGTGAAATACTAATCGATAGGGCCTCATTGGTAAGTGCTATAAGATCTTGTGCATTGGAACCCATGGTTATGGCCGCGAATCCATTAGCCTGGAACGCTTTTTTTTCCAAGCGAAATCCCCTAGTATATGAAAGAGTGAAAAATTGCTTTCGTTGTTGTGGAATAAGAGGCCTTCGTACCTTAATGCACGTATCTAATCTATGCGGAGCTATTAGAGAGGGATCCACGAATTGGGGCAAATGGGTCGAAGCAATAACAAGACTATTTCCAGTGGAAGATCTTTCACAATCCCAGGCGAGAAGGTTCACTAATAGCTCGAGGGAGAAGGAACCCGAATCCCTAAAATGCAGCTCATGAATGTTTGGAATCCATATTATGCAAGGAGAGATTGCTTTTGTTAATTCGATTTGAAGGCTGATATAAAATTGGGCTACGCGCCACAGCATGTCCATCTCCTCAGTTAGCGCATCCATCCGAGTTAGCTGTTCCAGCTCCATATTAATCTTATCGTCATGAACATCTCTCTCCTCAAAACTAGAGATACTAGGATCAAAATCAATAGCCATATCGTCAAAAACATGAATATCTTGATTAATAGCCTCAATAGGGTCACGAGCATCAATAACAATCTCGATCTCATCATCACTGTCATCACTGTCATAATTAGCCAAACGAAAAACTGTATCCCGGAACTTGTCCAGAAATATCGTAATGAAAGGAAGATAGGAGTTTTTCGTTAGGTATTTGACCAAATAGGATTGTCCAATTCCTATAGAACCTATCACTAAAATACCCCGAGAGGGGGTTACAGCTAAGCGGAGCGAAAAGGGTTGTAGATCAGATGGGACATGAACACTATTAGCCCCAGACGGGGTTTGTGCATAAGTGATTGTCTGATAATGAGCAAGGAATAGCCGTCTTTCTGCTAAAGAGGATGTATCGAACTCATAATTTAGTAGATCCTTGTTATGAAGGTCAATTAAGTTTCCTAAGTAAATTTCTCCCGGTTGTTCTATCATTGGAGAATCAAAGTCATTCTTTGAGAAATGATCACTCTGAGTCAGACTCCATAAAATTCGATCAATCCTTTTTTCTGGCGTTAAGGTGGAGAACTGAATCAAGACTTCTCTTTCTTCATCCTCAACCCAATCACTGTTTGCGGCCCAGTCTTCTATCATTTCATCAATCCAATACCCGCTCCTTTTTCTTAGCACTGAATAGATCTCTTTACTTGTATGACTTAGATATCTCGTATTTATCGAAAAAGCGAGTGGATCGAAGAGCATACTTATGAGATCGATGATCTCGACGAGCTTTTTCTTCCAATTTTTCTTCTTATTAAAGCGTATTCCATCAGCATTACGCAAGAACATCTTTTGCAGAGCCCCTAGAAAGAGATTAGTTAACCTGAACAACCCGAAAGAATTCGATTCAGATAGAGGATACCTATCCAGAAGTTTTCCCACCTCAATCTCAAGCATAGATGATTCCATTATCAAAGATTTGACCGTTTTGAACTCTGTCTGTAACTCACTAGCGATCGAGAAAACAACGTAAAGATGTACCACAACGAGACTTCCAGCCACAAGAAGAAGGAAAAAGATTGCAGAGAGGAACTCCCGAAGATTTTCCGATCTCAGCTGTGTCGATCTCAATGGTGGCTTATTTTTTGGAGGAATCAGGCCCTGGGACAGAACAAACTTATGCCAACACTTCCTCTGAATCGTACTTATCTTCCTCTGAATCTTACTTATCTTCCTCTGAATCTTCCTTATCAGAGTATATTGCCTCTTCCATTTTGTAAGACAAAATGGAATCCGTTTAATTCGCCCTTTTGTAACTGCTACCTCACTAATATCACGAATAATATCAATCAAAGTGGATACAAACTTGTTTTTGCTCTTTAGTCTCCACAATAGGTCTGAACAAATTTGTAAAAATAGAGGCTTTAGATATCTGTACCCTTTGGAAGTAAAGGCCCATGGCAGATATGTTTGGAAGAGATTCCATTTTGAGCGAGTTGAAAAAGCACTATCTCGTTGAAAGGTTCTATCCATCCGCTTTTGCTGAGCGCATTTTTTCTTTAGCCAAC